TAATAGCCTATTCTTATTCTTATACTATATCTCTATCCCGTGAAATTCTCGAGCCCAAAGATGGATGCATATGCTGTGTTTCATTTTGCTAAATGATATCAATTAAATGGTATATCAATTCTATAAATTGGATATAGCAATAAATAAATCAGCAAAATTCTTTTATTTTAGATAGAAGAAATGTTTCTTCTATCTAAAATAAAAGAATGTACCCTTCTATCCAAATCCAATTTGCATCGATAAAATAAATCCAAATTCCAGATTCCAGCAGTAGATGAATAATTGCAAATTCTTGTGTGTACGAGATTAGAATAACTTCAAAATAACTGACATAATTTTTTATTTTTCCTGATCAGAAAAATACATGAAAAAGAAAGGAGGTATAAAAATTTGTTGATTTATGGTTAAAGAAGAAAAACAAGAAAACAGGGGTTCTGTTGAATTTCAAGTATTCAGTTTCACCAATAAGATACGGAGACTTGCTTCACATTTAGAATTACACAAAAAAGATTTTTCATCGGAAAGAGGTCTACGAAGACTTTTGGGAAAACGTCAACGTTTGCTGGCTTATTTGGCAAAGAAAAATAGAGTACGTTATAAGAAATTAATCAGTCAGTTGGATATTCGGGAGAAGTAATTTAATCGTTCGAATTTTTTTCCTATTTTATTAGTAGTCTTTATTTTATTAGTAGTCTTATAGTAGTCTTAGATTTTGCATTTTGATGAGCCTCGTTTTGAGGAATTCATGGAATAATCCATTTTCATGGAATAAAGAATAAGAACAAGGATACATAACATAAAAAAAAGAATAGATAAGACGATATTCGCCCTCCCCCTACATATTTGATTTCTTCTCCTATACAAAAACCAGTAAGACCTACTCCATTGATAATTCCATCAATGACACCTTTATCAAAAAAATGCGTTAGTTCAGCTAATCTTCTTATACCTAAGATAAAAACCCTAGTATAGAAAAAATCTATATAACCACGATTATATGACCAGCCGTATATCTTTTTTTTTACTTCATCCAAAAAGCTCTTTTTGGGATTCTTTTTTACAAGGGAATTTTGAAAATTCAAATTCTGAAAAAAAGAATAAGCAGATCCATAAAAGATATATGCTATGAATAGACCCAAAATTGCTAAACTTACAGAAGAAATTGCATTAGTGATAAATTCATATGAATTTATGGAAGAATTCGAATTTTCCTGGAACAAGTTTATTGAAGGAGTTAGCCACTTTGATAATATGGTTAACTCCAATATTCTATTATCTTTTACTCCATTATCAAAAGGGATTCCTATGGATCCAATGAACAAAGTAAAAAGTAGTAATATAAGAAGAGGAAATAGCATAGTATTTCTCGCTTCATGAGGATAGACAAAGGTTTTTTTAGCCCCAAAGGGAGTACTAAAGGATCCTATCTTATTTCTTGTATTAGCAGGAATTTTGGGTATATTTTGTGAAAAAAAAGAAACTCCACTCTTCATTGTTGATAAAACTAAATCCCTATTGACTCCTTTGGATATACTTTTCCCCCATAAGGATATTGAATACAACGAACCTTCTTTAGTACTACTGTAATTTTGAAAATGAACACGCAAATACCCATCAAAAGTAAGTAAATATATCCGAAACATATAAAATGCAGTTAATCCTGCAGTAAAAGAGGCTATTATTCCAAAAAAGGGTGAATACAACCAACTATTACTAAGTATTTCATCTTTGGACCAGAAGCAAGCAAGAGGTGGAATACCACAAAGAGAAAGTGTACCACATAAAAAAGTAGTTCTTGTAATTGGAACGTATTTTCTTAAACCACCCATAAGAACCATATTCTGACTTTTATCTGGTGAATATCCAACAAGAGGTTCCATTGAATGAATAACGGATCCGGATCCTAAGAACAATAAAGCTTTCGAATAAGCATGAGTGATCAAATGGAATAAAGCAGCTTGATAAGAACCTATACCTAGAGCTAACATCATATAACCCAATTGAGACATTGTAGAATAGGCTAAGCTTCTTTTAATATCTCTCTGAGCAAGAGCTAAAGTGGCTCCTAAGAAGAGTGTTATTGTACCTACTAAAGAAATGAAACTCATTATCAAGGGTAGGGATATGAAAAGAGGAAGAAGTCTAGCTAGAAGAAAAATCCCCGCAGCAACCATAGTTGCTGCGTGTATAAGAGCCGAAATGGGAGTGGGTCCTTCCATAGCATCAGGTAACCATACGTGAAGAGGAAATTGTGCAGATTTTGCAACTGCACCAAGGAATAATAAAAAAGCACACAAAGTTGTAAGTAAGGAATTAATTCCATTATTAGGAATCCAGTTATTAGCTATTTTGAACAAATCCCGAAACTCCAAACTACCCGTTATCCAAAAAAAACCTAAAATTCCTAATAACAGACCAAAATCCCCTACACGATTAGTTACAAAAGCTTTTTGACAAGCACTCGCTGCAATTGGCCGCGTAAACCAAAAGCCTATCAATAAATAGGAACACATTCCGACAAGTTCCCAAAAAAAATAAATTTGTATCAAATTGGAACTAGTAACCAATCCTAACATGGAAGTATTAAAAAAACTTATATAAACAAAAAATCTCAAATATCCTTCATCGTGAGACATATAATCGTCACTATAAATAAGAACTAAGATTCCTACAGTAGTAATTAGTATTAACATAATAGACGTAAGGGGGTCGACCAAGTATCCAAATTCTAAGGAAAAATCATTATTGATGGTCCAAGACCATAGATATTGATAGATAGAACTTCCATTTATTTGTTGAATAGACAGGTGAAGTGAGAATACCATAGCTATACTTAAGAGTAAAATACTAGGAAAAGCCCATATGCGACGAAGATTTTTTGTTGCTGTGGGAATAAGAAAAAGTCCAAATCCCATTGACATAATAACTGGAAGTGGGAGAAGAGGAATTACCCAGGCATATTGATATGTATGTTCCATAAGAAAAGAAATAGCAATTTTTAGTTTAAATTTATAGTTCAATTTTTCTCTAAAATTGTTTCCGATTCACCAAACCTATTCTTATCTCTTTCTAAAGGAATTCAAAAAAAAAAATAAGAAAAAGAAAAAATACTGGAATTCTGGATTTTTCAAATTTCTCTCATTAAAATATTCCAAAATTACGAATGGGTTTAGCTACTTAAATTCAAAAAGTGAATCAAAGAATTTCAGTATCTAGTTATTAGTTAAATAAAAATATTTATTAAAATACAAACTAATCATTTCATTTTTGTATTTCTTTCTGTTAAAATAAAAGAGCTCTGTTGTTTCGTAATTGATTGATTGAATTCCAAAGAAAACTTATATTTATAGGAAATTCTCGAATATTGCTTATTTCATATAAAAGGAAATCCTAATGACTAGAATTCTCTAAGTTTTAGAATGTCTTGTTTAAGAGACTAAGTATTTTTTTTTTTTGAATTCAATTATGCAATAGCTTTCTGAACTTAATTAACTATTTGAATTGAATTTTACCTTCCTTCTTTTTATGTCCCCCTCTTATATGAGGGCTTATCCCCCATACCATATATTTATATATGGAGTATATTTGATATATAAATTGATTTAAATAGAAAATCTTAAAAAACTCTTGTCTTATCCACATTAGACAAAATGCACTAAAGAAGAATTTAGAATTTAATTATCTTTCAGTATCATTTAAGTATCTTTCAGTATCTAAGTATAAATACTAAGAAAAAACAGAAAGAAGGATTGATTTGCGGCAATAGATGTCTTTCACATACAACTAGAAAAAAGTAATTCCCTTTTTGAATGGCAGTTCCAAAAAAACGTACTTCGATGTCAAAAAAGCGTATTCGTAAAAATCTTTGGAAAAAAAAGACTTATTTTTCCATAGTACAATCTTATTCTTTAGCAAAATCAAGATCATTTTCTAGCGGCAACGAGCATCCAAAACCAAAAGGTTTTTCTGGGCAACAAGCAAACAAATAATAAGATTTTGAAATAATCTGAATTGAACTATCCAAAAGAAATTCCAATTAATTAATATGAATGAATAATTCATATTAATTAATAAATGTACTTTTATGTGTCGAATTTCTCGGTACAATATTCTTAGAACGAATCCCTCCATTATCATTATATAGAACAAAAGTTTTTGGTATATTGTGTCCTCAGTATTCTTTTCCTATCAAAGAACTTTTTTTTATTTATAATAGAATCCTCATAAAAACGAGGATTCTATTATAAAAAGTAGACTATTCTTGCAATAGGACTTACAACCTCTACCTAATCTTATCCAAAATTCCCATATAAATGGGTTTAGGACTGGTACATCATATTAATAAGAGTGTAAAGGCTTTCATTCTATAAATTTTTCTAAAATACAAAATTCATTTCATTGTAGTTAATGATGAACTTCTAATGTTCCTAAATTCTATGGCCTCTCCCAGTCTCGACGATTCACGATAAAATAACTATTATTCTTTTAAGTTAACTATTATTTAAAATTAGCCGCCATGGTGAAATTGGTAGACACGCTGCTCTTAGGAAGCAGTGCTCAAGCATCTCGGTTCGAATCCGAGTGGCGGCATTCTCGAAAAAGAATACAATAAATTAGAAAATGGATTCAATTCGAAATTTCCAATTTTGTAATGGGACCTTATCGTTATGCTATTTGCAACTTTAGAACATATACTAACTCATATCTCTTTCTCAACCATTTCAATTGTGATTACGATTCATTTGATAACCTTATTAGTTCGTGAACTTAGGGGATTACGTGATTCGTCAGAAAAAGGAATGATAGCTACTTTTTTATCTATAACAGGATTTTTAGTCTCTCGTTGGGTTTCTTCGGGACATTTTCCATTAAGTAATTTATATGAGTCATTGATCTTCCTTTCATGGACTCTGTATATTCTTCATACTATTCCTAAGATACAGAACTCGAAAAATGATTTAAGCACAATAACTACGCCAAGTACTATTTTAACGCAAGGCTTTGCCACGTCGGGTCTTTTAACTGAAATGCATCAATCCACAATACTAGTACCTGCTCTACAATCTCAGTGGTTAATGATGCATGTCAGTATGATGTTACTAAGCTATGCAACTCTTTTGTGCGGATCCTTATTATCCGCCGCTCTTCTAATCATTAGATTTCGAAATTCTTTCGATTTCTTTTCACTAAAGAAAAATGTTTTTCTTAAAACATTTTTCTTTAGTGAGATTGAATATTTATATGCAAAAAGAAGTGCTTTAAAAAACACCTCTTTTCCCGTATTTCCAAATTATTACAAATATCAATTAACTGAGCGTTTGGATTCTTGGAGTTATCGTGTCATTAGTCTAGGGTTTACTCTTTTAACCGTGGGTATTCTTTGTGGAGCAGTATGGGCTAATGAGGCATGGGGATCCTATTGGAATTGGGATCCTAAGGAAACTTGGGCATTTATTACCTGGACCATATTTGCAATATATTTACATAGTAGAACAAATCCAAATTGGAAGGGTACGAATTCCGCACTTGTAGCTTCGATAGGATTTCTTATAATTTGGATCTGCTATTTTGGTATCAATCTGTTAGGAATAGGTTTACATAGTTACGGTTCATTTACATTACCATCTAAATAATTACATAACATAAAACCTTCAGGTTGTTTCCTTTTTTGTTTGATTTGAGAACCCTTTGAAAAGACGTTCAAGGGGTTCTCAAAAATTCGAGATAGATCTAATTAGACTTTTTTACTTTGTTTCTTAATTTTTAATTTTTCCACTCTGGAATATAGAGCGGACTGGTTAAAAAAAGAAAATCCTATTTAGTATAATAATTGGATAATAGAGCCTCTACCCTATCAACGGATAGAGAGAGAACAAAATCTGGATAAATACCAATTCCTATTACTGGTAAAAAGATACAGATTAAAAGAAAGAGTTCCCGTGGTCCAGAATCTACAAAATTTTTGTTTGGAACATGAAATAGCTTGTATCCATAGAACATCTGGCGTAACATAGATAATAAATAAATAGGAGTTAATATCATTCCTATTGCCATTACAAAAGTAATTAGCATTTTTGGCATTAACATAAATTTAGGACTAGTAATTAGTCCAAAAAATACTACTAATTCTGCAACAAAACCGCTCATTCCCGGCAAGGCAAGAGAAGCCATTGAAAAGCTACTAAACATGGTAAAAATTTTTGGCATTGGGATAGATATTCCCCCCAGTTCTTCGAGATAAACCAGACGCATTCTATCACAAGCCGTTCCCGCCAAGAAAAAAAGTGTAGCACCAATAAATCCATGAGATAATATTTGTAAAATAGCTCCATTTAGTCCAATGTTGGTTATGGAACCAATTCCTATAATTATGAAACCCATGTGAGATACGGAGGAGTAGGCTATTCTTTTTTTGAAATTTCGTTGACCAAGAGAAGTTGAAGCTGCATAGATTATTTGCACCGCTCCTATTATTACCAACCAGGGGGAAAATAGATAATGAGCATGCGGTAACAATTCCATGTTGACCCGAATCAATCCGTATGCTCCCATCTTTAATAGAATTCCGGCTAAAAGCATACATGTACTGTAATGCGCTTCCCCATGGGTATCTGGTAACCACGTATGTAAAGGTATAATAGGCAATTTGACAGCATAAGCAATAAGGAAGCCAAAATAAAGTAGTATTTCTAATGTTGTAGGGTATGATTGATTAATCAATCTTTCTAAATCTAATCCGGGTTCATTGGAACCATATAATCCCATACCCAGAACTCCAATTAAGAAAAAAATGGAACCGCCTGCAGTATACAAAATAAACTTGGTAGCTGAATACAGACGCCTCTTTCCCCCCCACATGGATAAAAGTAAGTAAACAGGAATTAATTCTAACTCCCACATGATAAAAAAAAGTAAAAGGTCTCGTGAAGAAAATAATCCTATTTGACCGCTATACATTGCTAGCATCAGGAAATAGAATAATTGCGAATTCCGAGTAACCGGCCAAGCCGCTAAAGTAGCTAAAGTAGTGATAAATCCTGTCAATAAAATAGATCCTAATGAAAGTCCATCGATTCCCAATCTCCAGTGGAAATCGAAAACATCTATCCATTTAGAATCCTCCTTTAATTGCATTAAGGGATCCTCCAATTGGAAATGATAACAGAATGCATAAGTCATTATAAGGAATTCTAATAAACAAATAGCTATAGTATACCACCTAACGATTTTATTTCCTTTATGAGGTAAAAAGAAAATTAATGAACCTGCAAATATCGGCAAAACAACAAGTATTGTTAACCAAGGAAAATAACTCATGATAAAGTAATAAAGACAAGATACGTTTTGACCAGAAAAGCCCATGCTCGATTATTTCGAGCACAGGCTTCTTCGGTAAAGAGGAATCAGACGATTCAAGTGGAGTTTTTTGTAACGTATCAATAAGATAGAGCCATGCTGCGGGTTGTTTCAAACCCTAAATAAACGCGGACACTTAAAAAATCCGTTGGGCAAGCGGATTCGCATCTCTTACAACCCACACAATCTTCGGTTCTCGGCGCGGAAGCTATTTGCTTGGCTTTACATCCATCCCAAGGTATCATTTCTAATACATCTGTTGGGCAAGCTCGTACACATTGAGTGCATCCTATACATGTATCATAAATTTTTACAGAATGTGACATTGGATCTCTAAATTTTCCTTTTCAACATAAAAATTTTCGATCTGGTAAAAATGAAATTAGTACTATATAAATTAGATGTATTATAGACACCAGACGAAGCAATGGTTTATCCAAACTTTAACAAATAATGCAATATATTTCGTAATCTGTTTGTGAGAAAGCGTGAAAAGAGCCAAGAGACTTGAATTTAAGGCTTCAACAGTCATAATTATACGAATTCTACATACTAATTCGAATTAGCCAATAAATTGGCTATCATCTTTTCAATATAAATTATTGCAATATTCAAATTGCAATATCAATGAATTGCAAAAATGCAATATTCAATATCCAATAAGTAAAAAACAATACTCTGAAATAACCTACTCAAAAAATGGATTAAACACTAATAAGAAAATAAGATGAAATTTCTATTCATCTTAATGTTTCTTATTATTATATATGCGCCTTTGTTTAGAGGATTCTATGTCTAATTATTCAAAAAATTGGATTGATTGATACGAGTTGATTTCCTGTTACGATGGATGGAAGAAAGAATGGATAGTCCAATAGCTGCTTCAGCAGCCGCAAGGGCTATAACAAAAATTGCGAAAATATCTCCTTTTAATTGGCGACTATCAAATAGATCAGAAAATGTTACGAGATTTAGATTAATTGAATTCAGTATAAGTTCAAGACATATTAGAGCTCTAACCATGTTTCGGCTTGTGATCAATCCATAGATACCAATCGAAAATAAATAGACACTCAAAAAAAGTACATGCTCAAACATCATTAACTAACTCCTTATCAATCTCGATTCATTTCAATATGAGGACAAGAATTGAACCGATTCAATTAATTAGAATAGAACAATTACACAACAAATACCTTCTTTTCTCTTTTGTTGTGTTGGCAGTAGATGGGTTTTACTAAATCAAAATTGTGATTCTTTAGTTATTTATTTTATATTTGAAATTCTAAGAATTTTGACTCATTCTAAGTATTTCTTATTGTCGAGCCATAGTAATTGCACCTATTAAAGAAACTAGAAGAATTAGGGAAATGAGTTCAAACGGAAGATAAAAATCGGTTGCTAAATGAATCCCAATTTTTTGAACGTTATTTATGAGACCCTGTTCTACTATTTGGTTTGATCTTGTAGTCCAAAGAATTCCATACCACGACGTATCTGGGATAGTAGTCATTAGTGAAAAAGGAATAGTTATACAAAGGAGTAAAGTAAACCCATCTCCAATCGTCCAATAATTCTTATCTTTAGACCACTCTGATCCGTTTACAAACATTACAGCAAATATGATCAAGACATTTATGGCTCCCACATAAATAAGAAGTTGTGCGACAGCTACAAAGTAGGAATTTAATAAAAAATAGAATAAAGATATACAAACAAGAACTAATCCCAGCGAAAAGGCAGAATAAATTGGGTTGGTAAGTAATACTACTCCTAGACCTCCTAGTAGAAGAACAAATCCCCCAAATAGCACAAGAATCTCATGTATTGGTCCAGGTAAATCCATTATGGATAAGAAGAAATTTCTAGTATAAAATTTTTCATGAACTGACTAAAACTAAAAGATTCAAGGAAGGAAAAAGGTATTAGGATATTTTTTTGTATATGCATATAAGTTGTTAAGCAGTAGTTATTCTTTTTTCCTTAGAGTTAGTAAATTCTAAGAAAAAAATCCTAATACCTAGTAATCCGTAATCGTTCTGGAATTCCAAGATTTTTCTTCGTCTATTTTACTTTGAGGCGAATTCCTAATTGTTTGAATTGTGTAATCTCCCATTATGGAGATTGGTAACCGACTCAAAGCAATTTGATTGTAATTCAATTCATGACGATCATAAGTAGAAAGTTCATATTCTTCAGTCATTGATAAACAATTTGTGGGACAGTATTCAACACAGTTACCACAAAATATACAAACTCCGAAATCAATACTATAATTAAGCAATTGTTTTCTTTTAATATCCTTTTCAAATTTCCAATCCACAAGGGGTAGATCTATTGGGCATACGCGAACACATACTTCACAAGCAATGCATTTATCAAATTCAAAGTGTATTCGCCCCCGGAAACGCTCCGATGTAATTGATTTTTCATAAGGGTAGTGAATCGTTATAGGTAAACGATTTGTGTGGGATAAGGTAATTATTAAACCTTGACCAATATATCTTGCGGCGCGTATTGTTTGTTGACCATAACTAATGAACCCAGTTAGCATAGGGAACATATTCTAAATCTATATATGAAAAAGGTATGTTTCTTTCTCTTGTTTGAGAGAACTTTTGTGTTGAAAATATTCTTACTGTTATTGTATTCTTATTTATAGTGAAACTAGTTGGGAAGAAGTTGTTAATAAGAGATTGCCCAGAGAAATAGGTAAAAGAAATTTCCATCCAAGATTTAATAACTGATCCATTCTCATCCTGGGTAAAGTCCATCTTATTGTGATAGAAATGAAGAGAAATAAATAAGCTTTAGTTAATGTAATAAAGATACCTATTACCATTTCCAAAATTCCAATTATTTTATTCATTTGGAAAAATCCAAAAAAAGATATATAGGGAATAGAGAAATTCCACCCGCCTAAGTATAGAACAGTTACAAATAAAGAGGAAACTAATAAATTTAGGTAAGAAACAAGATAAAATAAACCATATTTAATACCAGAATATTCGGTTTGATAACCTGCTACTAATTCTTCTTCTGCTTCTGGTAAATCAAAGGGTAATCTTTCACATTCTGCTAAAGAAGAAATTAGAAAAACTAGAAAACCTATAGGCTGACGCCAAAGATTCCATCCAAAAAAACCATATTTGGACTGTGCTTCAACTATATCAACTGTACTTGAACTATTAGATAATCATAGTCGATGATAACATTACAGTTTCCACCGCTATTCCAAAACCGTACATGAAACCTTAGCTTCATACGGCTCCTCTATGATCAGAAAAAAGGAAAGGATTGTTTCGTTTCGGTATTATCCCCTGGGCATAGATAGAATTAGGTAAGAAAATTGATTGGAAAGCCCAAAATTAGACCAAAGCAATTACGTCTGCTAGAATAACAAAAAAGCGCTTCCGAATTGATCTCATCCTTTATATAATATAATTTTTCTTTGTTCGGTAATAACTTAATATTGGAATAAATCACTCATTATAGCAATTAATAAATGGAAAGAATTTGGCATTAGTTCATGAGGAATTCTGTATGAATAGGGATAAAGGAAGGAAAGAATAAATAAAGATCCTTTTTTGTATTGTATTCCATATCTTTTGTCCTATTCTTCTTTCCCCGGGAGGGGTATACTTAAAAAAAAAGAATAAAGGGTTAATTCGTTCTTGATAGCCATTTCCTTAACAAGTGAATGGGAAAGTACTGCTTGATCATTTCCACCAATTTCAAGTCCTTATTATGATTCCTTTTATGAGGAAAAATGTCTAATGATTTAGATTCTCTCATTACTAATCCTGTATGTACTTTAGTGTTCCTAATCCCTCACTAACTTTTGATGGATTGCCTTATGGTTATAAGTTTAAATTATAGTAATTCCATATCGCGAATCCTTTATTCTTGCCCGCTTCAAGATATGATGACTAATTAAACAATCTCAACCTTGGGGTAAAGAGTTTACACTGCTTATGTTTACTTTAACTTTTTTCTTGTACGTAGGAAATGAGATTTTTTATTTTTACTACAAATTAATAAGCTGTTTTGTTTCACTCATATAGCTATCGAGTTTAACTTACCAACGCGAATACAGAATAAGCAAAGGAAGATAAGCATTCAATGTATTTTAGAGGAAAAAGATCCTATTTTAACGAATCACACGTAGAGATATTGCTAGTACACAAAAAGTTAATGGTATTTCATAACTAATAGATTGAGCAGCCGCTCGTAGACCGCCTGAAAAAGAATATTTATTATTTGAGCTATATCCCGCCATGAGAAGACCAATAGGAGCAATACTTGAAATCGCAATCCATAAAAAAACACCAATACTAAGATCAGCTAAAACAAAACGATATCCCAAAGGGATAACTAAAAAACTTAATAAAACGGATATGACTGCTATAGAGGGACCAATGCTAAATAAAGGAATCTCTCCTCGGGATGGGAGGATATCCTCTTTTAAAAGTAGTTTAGTTCCATCTGCTATAGCTTGAAGCAGTCCCAGGGGGCCAGCATATTCAGGACCAATACGTTGTTGTATCGATGCGGATATTTCTCTTTCTAACCACACAATTACGAGTACTTCTATTGTGATTCCCAGTAGGAGGGCCAAAATGGGTAGAATCCATATAAGTCCGTAGATTTCTTTTAATAATTCCGATTTCGAAAAAGAATTGATAGTTTCTACCTCTACCCTATCTATTATCATTTCAACGATCAACTTCCCCCATAATGATATCTATACTACCTAATATTGTCATGATATCAGCCAATTTCATTTTTTTAACTAGCTGAGGAAGAATTTGCAAATTAATAAAACCAGGTGGACGAATTTTCCATCTCCAGGGGAAAAGACTATCATCTCCTACCAGATAAATTCCTAATTCGCCTTTTGGAGCTTCTACTCTTACATAAAGCTCTTGCTTTGATAATTCAAAATTGGGCGAAGGTTTTTTACCAAGAAATCGATATTCAAAATCATTCCATTCGGGATTCTTTGCTTTCTTAAAGCGTCGGGCTTCTAAATTCTCATAAGGTCCTCCAGGAATTTTCTCCACAGCCTGTTGAATTATTTTTATGGATTCCCTCATTTCACCGACTCGTACTAAATAGCGAGCTAACGAATCTCCTTCTTTTTGCCATTGGACTTTCCAATCGAATTGATTGTAAGACTCATAAGGATCGATTTTACGAAGATCCCATTGTATTCCAGAAGCTCGTAACATTGGTCCCGATAAGCCCCAATTTACAGCTTCTTCTCCGCTAATAAAACCGACTCCTTCAACTCGTTCTAAAAAAATAGGATTCTGTGTAATAAGTTGTTGATATTCAACAACTCCTTGTAAAAAATAATCACAGAAATCTAAACATTTATCCATCCATCCATAAGGGAGATCGGCAGCTACCCCTCCGATGCGAAAGTAATTATGCATCATTCGCATACCTGTAGCAGCTTCAAATAGATCATATATCAATTCTCTCTCTCTAAAAATGTAGAAAAAAGGAGTCTGTGCCCCGAGATCCGCCATAAAAGGTCCAAGCCATAACAAATGAGAAGCTATACGGCTCAATTCTAACATAATTACTCTAATATAGCTGGCTCTTTGGGGTATTTGAATATTCTCCAAGAATTCTGGTGCATTTACCGTTATTGCTTCTGTAAACATAGTAGCTAAATAATCCCATCGTGTTACATAAGGCAAGTATTGTATAATACTTCTGTTTTCCGCAATTTTTTCCATTCCTCTGTGTAAATACCCTAATATGGGTTCGCAATCAATAACATCTTCACCGTCGAGAGTAACAATCAGTCGAAGAACACCATGCATTGATGGGTGTTGAGGACCCATATTGACTATCATGAGATCTTTTCTTTTAAGCGATAGACTCATATCCTTGTTCTTATTCTTTATTCCATGAAAATGGATTATTCCATGAGGATTATTCCATGAATTCCTCAAAACGAGGCTCATCAAAATGCAAAATCTAAGACTACTATAAGACTACTAATAAAATAAAGACTACTAATAAAATAGGAAAAAAATTCGAACGATTAAATTACTTCTCCCGAATATCCAACTGACTGATTAATTTCTTATAACGTACTCTATTTTTCTTTGCCAAATAAGCCAGCAAACGTTGACGTTTTCCCAAAAGTCTTCGTAGACCTCTTTCCGATGAAAAATCTTTTTTGTGTAATTCTAAATGTGAAGCAAGTCTCCGTATCTTATTGGTGAAACTGAATACTTGAAATTCAACAGAACCCCTGTTTTCTTGTTTTTCTTCTTTAACCATAAATCAACAAATTTTTATACCTCCTTTCTTTTTCATGTATTTTTCTGATCAGGAAAAATAAAAAATTATGTCAGTTATTTTGAAGTTATTCTAATCTCGTACACACAAGAATTTGCAATTATTCATCTACTGCTGGAATCTGGAATTTGGATTTATTTTATCGATGCAAATTGGATTTGGATAGAAGGGTACATTCTTTTATTTTAGATAGAAGAAACATTTCTTCTATCTAAAATAAAAGAATTTTGCTGATTTATTTATTGCTATATCCAATTTATAGAATTGATATACCATTTAATTGATATCATTTAGCAAAATGAAACACAGCATATGCATCCATCTTTGGGCTCGAGAATTTCACGGGATAGAGATATAGTATAAGAATAAGAATAGGCTATTAAGTAACTCTAAATGAATTGTGGATACATCTGTATCCTTAACATACTGAAACGACTGCCATTATTCGTATCAAACCAATAGCGATTCATAAAAGCTAAATCTTGTAATCAATGGTGATGGTGGGCCAATAATGAATTTTTTTGCATATGTATTAAGACGCTTGGTCTGATTTCAAAATTGTCCAGAGTTTTTTATGTTGTTTTCATTGCAAAATGATGGATCTCCTTCCGTAACTTTCCAATTACGAGTACGAGAATTGAAAGACATGAAAATTCTCAATTCTCTACGGCGTCTAGGAGATAGATCGAATATTTTCAGGAACAAGAAAATCAGAAGAATCTTTTTCTCTATTCACTACCATTCCGCGTCTTCGACTTCTATTAGTTTCTTTTCTTCTTTAATGCAATAGCTATAGTTTGATATAGAATCCATTTCTCAAAGTAATGGAAACCATTCTCTTATAGGAAATGGTTCGAAAATCGCTATTCCACCTTTTAGGTTTAGGTATCGTGAAAAGTGATACCTGTGAAGATCGTGCATTTCAGTCACATTCAGATCCGTTTTTCGAGTCCATGATATAACCAAATTGGATGGATCTTCCACCCGTTTAGCTAAGAAAGAATAGATGCAGAGGTGGATAATAGATCGATATGAAGATCATGAGCTGCCCCATAATGAAACCGCCAGTAGTCGCGAATATCTCCTTCTTCCCTAACCCAAGATTGGAGAAAGAAGATCTAAGAGGGACCTATGGAGAATGTGGTCAGAAATCCATAATAGAGTCCGACCACAACGACCGAATTAATTATCCTCATCGAGAAACTTAGACTACTTTAGACTACTTAAGTAGAAAATATTTGAAAATCATGGCATGGGTCTCCTTTTTTTCTTTCTTTAGAGTTTTCTATATGCACAATTTCTCGATGTTTCGATGAGAATTTCTTG